TCTTTAAAATATCATAAACAGTTTCTGTAGGTTGAGCACCCTTTTCAAGAAAGTATAGAATAGCAGGAACATTTAAATAAGTTTGATTCTTTAGCGGATCATAAAAACCCACTTTACACAGATCTCTTCCCTCTCTTCGGGACCGAACATCAATTGCAACGATTCGATAGACGGCTCATTGGGATAGATTAGATCAACAACACCCCCCCTGGAACCGTATAGGAAGTTTTCTCCTCGTACGGCTCGAGAAAATGATTTGAAGTTTCGTATATACAAATTATAATGGCAATGGCAAATAAAATAAGTCCATAAAATTATTAAATTAAATAAATTAGACTAAGAATTAAGTCCTTGTTTCTTCTCTGTTTTTTTTTCTTTCCTAAACCTAAAAAAGAAATTGATTTATATACTCATAACTCAAGTTGAATAACTCTCAAATAGCTCAAAAGAAAATCCTTTGACATTTTATTTACTGAGCAGTCTCAAACACCCTTTATTTTGTTCTGTCTCTCATTTAGAATCGATTTGTTGAATTCTTCATTCTGCTCCAAATTCAATATCAGAATCCAATTATTGCAACAATTAAAAGGGCGTTTCCTTGTTCCTCAATCCTTTATCTTTGTTTTGAATCATTGGGTTTAGACATTACTTCGTTGATTTTTAATCCTTTCAAAAATGGCAGCAACATACCTTTTTTGTTATTTCTTTCTATCAAAGAATAAAATTATACGAATAGGGGATTCCCGCACGATATATATAATTTTTATCGAAAGAAAAGGTTTTCTCAATTCCAACAAGATTTTTTTTAGTATTGAAAACTTGCTCGATTTGTATCCTTTCGATTTCTCTATCAAAAATATACTTACGAAGTTGTTTCAACTTATTGATTGACACTAACCCTAGACCCTTCCCTCTTGAGAAATGAATCAATACTTTCTACTCGAGCGCCATCATGTACTATTTCAATTACACTCTAACAAAAATGCGAGGTAGAGTGGAACAGAACAAAGAATGTCGAGTCAAGAGCATCCTTTTTTAGAGGATGATGGATATAAAAATCCACAACGGATGATGTCCTTCAAGTCGCACGTTGCTTTCTACCACATCGTTTCAAACGAAGTTTTACCATAACATTCCTCGAATTTGGAACCGCTATGCGGTTGATTCAATTATGGAATCATGAATAGTCATTAGTTCAGTCAGACCAGTCGGTACATATATAGACTCTATCTTAAGTTATTATTAGTCGTGTTAATTTCATTTTGATTTGTTATTTATAATTATAAATATATTAAATTTATTTAGTTTCTTTATTTAATATATTTATAATTATAAAATATATTAAATAAAGAAAATTGGCAAACAATTACAATAAAGATCGCATTTTCTCATGCCTAAGAGAAATAAACCCATGTTTCTTTTTGAACTCAACCATTTAATTAATAAATGAAATTGAAATAATAAATCGGAAAAATCCAATTTATTGTCTCGGAATAATCGGGATAAATAAAAAAATAACTAACTTATTTTTATTTTCTATTTGGTCAATAGCTATTTTCTATATTCTATAGAAATATAGAAGAAATAAGGAACCGAACCACTTTTTTTGCAATTCAAATTCGGGTAATCTATAGCCCCATCTTGACTAAATCCCCAACAGATTCGGACGTATCTGCGTATCATTTGAACATTTATCCCTTTAATTAAAGGGATAATCATTAGCAGAAATAATCAAATTCTATTCAATATTCCATTTTAGAAATGGAAAAAGGAAATTTTTTATATTTACTAAAATTAAATATGTTCTGGGACGGAAGGATTCGAACCTCCGAATAGCGGGACCAAAACCCGATGCCTTACCACTTGGCCACGCCCCACTTAGATTTCTATTCGACATTAATAAACACTAATATTGTTAGCGATTGTTCGTCAATTCCAGCCCAAATATCTATATCTAAAGAATCACTTAGATTCTGTTGTTAGTATTTTGACACGTGTCGATATAGAATTAAACTCAATTTATTGATCATTACATATAATTCCATTAAGATATTGTATGAAAGTAGAATTTCTTCTATATCTCCTTTGAGAATGGAAGGTTTTTTGATTGAGTGAGTAAGTTCAAAAAGAAGGGGATTTTTGGTCTACCCTTTTTTTCTTCATTTTTCCCTTCTATCATATCAATAACTCAGTCAAAATGCAATTATTTTAAAAACAAAATGTCTGTTATGCTTAATATCTTTAGTTTGATCTGTCTTAATTCTGCCCTTTATTCGAGTAGTTTTTTCTTGGCCAAATTACCTGAGGCCTACGCTTTTTTGAGTCCAATCGTCGATTTTATGCCAGTCATACCCCTACTCTTTTTTCTCTTAGCCTTTGTTTGGCAAGCTGCTGTAAGTTTTCGATGAGATCTTTCATCTTGTCCTATCAAAAAAATGAATGATTTTTTTGATAAAAACTATTCTTTATTAATATTAGACAAGTCTTACACCTTGATTCAAACATAAAAATTCTTGAATAGCCACAACCTGTATTGCCTTGTTTTTGCATTCTAAGCATTTTTCTTTGCCGTAAAATCTTATTGTGTGTGATCCTACACAATATCAACAAATGAGTATAAAAAAATTATTGATAAGTGAGATAAAGATAATATAAGATAATAATTCTATTTTATTTATTTTTTTATTAATTTAAAAATTTAACTACAAAATTTTGATTTAGAAAAATTACTTAGGTTTTCGGTGTCAAATAAAAAATATAGGATATCTGGTATAAAAATAGAGAATCTATTCTCTTTTTTCCAAAATAAAATGATCTTGGAGATTGTGTAATGCTTACTCTCAAACTTTTTGTTTACACAGTAGTGATATTCTTTGTTTCGCTCTTCATTTTCGGATTTCTATCTAATGATCCAGGACGTAATCCGGGACGCGAAGAATAAACAAAGGGTTCCTTGTCATCTATTTATTTTGTTAATTTTAATTTAACTATGTACATCTAGTGTACATCTAGTTTTTATATCGTTAATTTCTAGTTATATATTTTTTCTATTTTAAAATTGATATTACTTCAAATAAAAAAGAATCAATTTAATAAATTGAATAAAAATAAATTAGTAAATTAGACAGATAAATATATAATATAATATATTAAGTCATCAATAGAAACGGAAAGAGAGGGATTCGAACCCTCGGTACGAATGACTCGTACAACGGATTAGCAATCCGACGCTTTCGTCCACTCAGCCATCTCTCCCCGTTGAAAATACTAATACTAACTATTCAAATAAGAAATTCAAATAATAAATAATAATTATTATAACTAGAAATAGTCAATTTCTATCAATTTTTTTTATTACATAAAAAAAATATGTAAAAATCTCGTCTCGAATTAATTAAACTAAAACGAAAATAAATAAAATCAAAATACAAAAATAAAAGAATTCGAAATAGAAACAATAACATTATATATATTATATATTAATTATTAATATTAATAATTATTAATATATAATATACAAGTGCAAAATATACAAGTTGTATTGTGTAATACAACTGTACAAGTTTTATCCGCAACAGAATCTGTTAAATCTAAATATAAGGAAGAAAGATTCGAAAGAAAAGATTCAAAAGGGCCTCTTTTTCATCCCACGGCCTGGCCTGATCAGTACCTCGCCAGGCCCTTTTTTGGTTCAATAGATTGATTATAAAATAATAATAAAGAAAATGATTTATCTGATTTGATAATAAAAAAAAAATGCTTGTTATTGAAGCAAAAGCAAAGTTAAGGGCTATTTCTATTCTCTAAATATAGAACCAGCATGCCATTTCTTATTATCGTTTCATCTCCTTTTTTTCGTTTTTTTTTTGATAGAAATAAAAGAAAAAAAAAATGAAACTATTTCACGACACAAATTTTTCCTGTTTGTTATAGTTAAGACTTTAGCAGTTTTCTTAATTTGTATCTATCAAAACCCCATCAGGAAAAAATAGAATTTTTTTTTAGTTTTTTAACTCTACTTTCTTTCCTTTTCATAATCTCATTAAGTCCTCTTACGAAAAATGCCAATATTCGAAATTTCATGATTCTTTTATGATCCTATCTTGATTACGCCCAATTTCATCGTTCGACAAAAGTTTCATTTCGATACAATAATTGAACTGTAGCGGGTATAGTTTAGTGGTAAAAGTGTGATTCGTTCTATTAACCCTTTAATAGTTAAGGGGTCTTCCGGTTTAATTGCTATTCCGATCAAAAACTTTATTTCTTAAAAGGAATTAATCCTTTACCTCTCAATGAGAAATTTGAGGAAAATTATACATTCTCGTGATTTTTATCCAAAGGTCAATTTCAAATTGAAAATTTCGATTATGAGATTACGAAACATAAAAATTTTTTTTTTGAATTGGATTAATACTTCCAATTGAATGAGTATAAGTAAGAGATCCATGGATGAAGATAGAAAAGTAGGTTTCTAATCGTAACTAAATCTTCCATTTTTTCTTTATTTTTTAGAAAGAAGCAAATTTGCTATTTAATGATGACTTTAGTTTACTAGAGGCTTCAATCAAGATATTTCTTTTTATTTGTTTTAGCTCGGTGGAAACAAAATACTTTTCCTTAGGATTCTCTCAAATAGAAATAGAGAACGAAGTAACTAGAACAATTGTTCGAATACCCTGTTCTAGAGGGATCGTCTAGAAAGCAAGTTGTTTTGAATTAAATGCAGTCATACAAAAAGCTGACATAGATGTTATGGGTGAAATTTTATTTTGTAATTTCGTTCCCGTTTTAGATTTTGATCTGGGAATTTCTCCCTTTTCCTTCCATAAAGGAGCCGAATGAAACCAAAGTTTCATGTTCGGTTTTGAATTAGAGACGTTAAAAATGATAAATCAACGTCGACTATAACCCCTAGCCTTCCAAGCTAACGATGCGGGTTCGATTCCCGCTACCCGCTCCCTCTATTCTATATTAATTAATGCGTCATTGAGTGGAAT